TTGATATGAAATCAAAAGGAAGAAAGTAAGGTAGAAATAATTCATCTTTTTCTTTCAATTCACTCAATCAAAACCCTCCTATTCTCAAATAGAATAGAAGAAATTTGACTTTCATACAATATCTTAATTGAATTATATGTAATGATCAATAAATTAAATTTTATTATATATAGATATATATAGATACGGATCAAAATCTTAGCAAGAATATATTCTCTAAATTAAATATTTGTACTAGAATTGACGATCAACCAATACCGGCATTATTCTTTATTATTGTCAAAGAGAATTTTAAATGGGGCGTGGCCAAGTGGTAAGGCAACGGGTTTTGATCCCGGTATTCGGAGGTTCGAGTCCTTCCGTCCCAGGCCATATTCTATTCTAAATCAAAAAATTTTAGGACTTATTGGTATTATAATTGAATTCAATTAAAGATATTTCCTTCTTTCTTAAGGGGCTAGGTTAGAATAATAAAAAAACTGGGGGAAGACCTTAATCTATACTTATTCGTATTTGGCTTTGTACCTATATAAGATAGTCAGCATCCCAAAAGGAGTTCCCCCCTCTTTTTATACTTTTTAATTCCCGTCGAATTTGAGGAATGGATTGGAGTTAATTAGCAAGCAAAAGCGTTAACCTTATCTGTCCGAATTTCCATTAATAAACAATCAAATTAAAATATTAATGAATCTCAAGTTAAACAAAAAATGAAAATACGTATATAAAAGTAGGAATGCATAGTCTCTATATTGTTATTGTTCTATATTGAGTGAGAGTCATTTTTGGTTATGAAAGAAAAATTTTAGGATCTCTTAAATTTCAAATTTAAATATCTAACACAGGATATCTATATAGAGTAACAATTGTTCAATCGATCTGATAGATATAGATCAGAACTATTCCTTTAGCTATTTGATAAAATTAGAATAGAAAAAAAAAAAAGAACTAAAATCTGCCCTTCCGTGAGTGTTTTTTATTCATTTCATAAAAATAAAAAAGTAGTGATTTGTTGTTTGATTCGTCTAGTGACTTTAAATTATTGATGATTCAATTCAAAAATAAATAGATAAATTTTTTATGATGATAAAATTAGATTTGTACTGTATTTTTATTATTAAAATAATGATATCTAAACTTAAAGTAGGAAAGTAAATTAGAAATTAACTTATTTTCATGAGTCTTTATCAATAAAATCCTTGCTATTTAAGGTAAGGGTGTGTGCGATTGATTAATATATATTATTGAGTTAGTTCTTGTAGATATTCCAAAAGAATTAAGTGTTTTTTATTTATATTTTAGAATATAATAATTTTGATAATTAAAAAAAATTGCATTTATACGATCCAATAAAATTTGGCTTACGTAGAAGTTAAACCTCTTCAGAAAATTTCTTATCCATTTATCTAGAATAAGAATAAAATTACTATGTACCGAATGAACCAATGATTATTCACGATTCCATAATTGAATCACTTCCATATGGGTTCCAAATTAAAGAAATGTTATGGTAAAACTTCGTTTGAAACGATGTGGTAGAAAGCAACGTGCGGCTTGAAAGACATGATCCGTTGTGGATTTTTACATCCACCATTTTATATAAGAATGAAGATGCTCTTGACTCGACATCATTTATTCTGTTTCACTAAAAACCCCATGGGGTTGTAATGGAAATAGTCCGTGATGGAGCTCGAGTAGAAAGTATTGATTCATTTCTCAGGGGCAAAGGTCTAGGGTTAATGCTAATCAATAAATTGAAACAACTTCGTAAGTATATCGTTGAGAGAAAAATGGAAAGGGTTTCACGTTTCCAATCTAAAATAAAGTTTCTTGGAATTTTTAAAACTCTTTCTATACAAAGTGTATTACACGAGAATCAACCTTTTCTATGATTCTTTAGTAGAAATCAATCGCAAAAAGGGTATGTTGCTGCCATTTTGAAAGGATTAAGAATCACCGAAGTTATGTCTAAACCCAATGATTTAAAACAAAGATTAAAGGATCCCAAAACAAGAAAATACCCTTTTCGGTATGTTTATAACCAGGCCATAATAAAAATTCAAATATATTTGAAACGAAACATCGAAAAAGAAAGGGGTTTAAAGACCACTCAATAAATAAAATGCTTAAATCTTTTCCTTTGAGCCACTTGAAAGTTATCTAACTTGAGTTATGAGTACAAATGATTTTTTTCAGGAAGTTAAGAATAAAAAAGGGGGATTTAAACCAAAATCGAAATTGATTTAACCATTTTAGAGACCCGTTTTTTATTGTATGTAATTCTATAATTCTATAACATAAATATATAATATAAATAGAACTTAGAATCATTTTTCAAGAGCCGTATGAGGAGAAAACTTCCTATACGTTTCTAAGGGGGGTTATTCATCTACATCTATCCCAATGAGCCGTCTATCGAATCGTTGCAATTGATGTTCGGTCCCGAAGAGAAGGAAGAGCTCTTCGGAAAGTGGGTTTTTATGATCCGATAAAGAAGCAAACT